CGCTCTTTCGAGCTGTTCAGCGGCCCCTCTACGTAATTCTTCTGAATTTAGAATAGTACTCAAGATCCTTTGTTTTCGCTTATCTAATAAATCATTTAATGAAAGTAGATTATCTTTACATTCATTTCACAACTCTCATATCTCTTCCCGAACCAAACATGAATCTTTTGATTCATTTGGCTCTCACGCTCAATTGTTTCTTTCCTTTGATAGACATTCCCATATCTTTGATCTTTGAATGGAATGAACCTATCCTCTCTTGAGCCTATCCTCTCTTTTCTGTTCGTATTCAAAGATATCGAAACTGATCTAACATCAGAATATTAGGATAGTAGGACTCTTCAGACCAGACAAAAAATAAAAAATTGTCAGCAAAGTTGTTTCTTTATTTGTTCTTTATTCACAAACTTTTTTTTTCATCCAAAAAATTTAAAAAATTTATATTTTTTATACAATATATAGGTCGTCGATTTGGCAGTGGATAAAAAAAGGGGTGGGGGAATATACCCATCTTTCCTATAACTGTAAATGGTTCAAATAAATTTATCCATATGAGTGTTATACATCGGATAAATTCCCAATTATTTATTTTTTTTATTTTTGCGGTATTTCGGTACTAATGTAGCGGTAGAAAGAGTACCACGGTATGCTGTGCCTGGACTTCAAACAATTTATCTTTAACCATGTAAAAGACCTCAACATTATTGGTTGATAGAGAATCAAAGTTCATTTACCAATTAGTCACGAAATGCTATGGTTCTTAGATATGATTTCTGAATAAAATCCAATTACGAAGTAATTCGTCGAGATTGTGCACCCTTTTTCCTATTTATGCAAATAAAAAAAAGAATACATAAATATAAAGAAAGTGCAGCCGGCGAAATCCAACCTATTCTTGAAATACACAACTCGCACACACTCCCTTTCCAAAAAAAATCAATATACCCAGCACAATGCTTAGATTTATTGGATTTGTTGCTAAAATATCGGTATTAAACTCGAAACTCCCAGCGGATGGCCAGTGCCCCACGGAAACAAAGGAATCGGTTATATTTTTCATATGCTCTCCTCTTATAGATAGGACTAACAAAGAACAGAGTTCTTTTTGTATCACTCCACTCGCCTCCCCCCTTTTTTTTACATTTTTATTCTACGATAAAATTAAACAAAAGGATTTGCAAATAAAAGAGCTAATGCCACGACCAGTCCATAAATTGTTAAAGCTTCCATAAAAGCCAGACTAAGCAATAAAGTACCTCGTATTTTACCCTCTGCTTCTGGTTGTCTCGCAATACCTTCTACAGCTTGGCCCGCAGCAGTACCTTGACCAACCCCAGGTCCAATAGAAGCAAGCCCCACAGCCAATCCAGCAGCAATAACGGAAGCAGCAGAAATAAGTGGATTCATGGTAATTTCCTCGCAAAAAAAAAAAAAGAAATGGTTAATGATACAACCAACCAATGAATTACTACTTAATCTTTATCCACTTCTTTTTCTACTTTTACTATTTACTTTACTATACTACCTTTTTACTTACTTCTTTTTTTTTTTATTGATACTTATCACTAAAATCTATCGGGTCGAAGTAGCTAAAAACTCCAACAGAATATTACTTAATTTTAAGAACTACTTCCATATACTGTTTTTCCTTTCTTTCTACCCATGATGGAGTTTTATGTAAATAGATACATACGGTTTTAGACATTGTGTTTTCTTGTTTAGAAACTCTTATATTCTTTCATTCAATTAACAATCACAGAAAAAATCGAAAAAGGACTGATATTTGAATCTATATAAATTATAAATGAAGTGAGCTAGAAAAAAAGAGATAGGGATAATTCCTATCTAACTAGTAAATAACATATACTTTTTTTCTTCCATAACGTAAACCACCTTCATATATACAATACTACAATACATAATATTAGCTATTTTCATTTTCTTCTCCAGCCCTGTCTGTGGATTATATTGAACCCCGCATTGCTTTAATTGGGATAAGCTTAAAAAACTATTTCGAAAGTTAGTCAATGATGACCCTCCATGGATTCACCTATATAAGCCGCAGCCAAAGTTGAAAAAATAAGAGCTTGAATACCACTTGTAAATAATCCAAGAAACATGACAGGTATAGGAACTACTGAAGGCACTAAAGAAACAAGAACAACAACTACTAATTCATCAGCCAATATATTCCCGAAAAGTCGAAAACTAAGAGATAAAGGCTTTGTAAAATCTTCTAGGATATTAATTGGTAAAAGTATTGGAGTTGGCTGAATGTATTTACCAAAATATCCCAATCCTTTTTTGCTAAGACCCGCATAGAAATATGCCACTGACGTGGGTAAAGCTAAAGCAACAGTAGTATTTATATCATTCGTGGGCGCAGCTAACTCCCCATGAGGTAACTTTATGATTTTCCAAGGTAAAAGAGCACCTGACCAGTTAGAAACAAAAATAAATAGGAACATCGTTCCAATAAATGGAACCCAAGGACCATACTCCTCTCCAATCTGAGTTTTGCTCAAGTCTCGAATAAATTCAAGGACATATTCGAAGAAATTCTGCCCGTCGGTCGGAATGGTTTGTGGATTCCGAACAGCTATGATGGCTGAACCTAATAAAATAGCAATTACAACCCAAGAAGTGATAAGCACTTGGGCATGAATTTGTAAACCTCCTATTTCCCAATATAAATGTTGGCCTACTTCTACACCTGACATATCGTATAACCCTTTGAGTGTTTTAATGGAACATAGTATAACATTCATATTGCCCTATAATAGAAATCGAACTTAAAAAAGGAATTATTTTGATTCAACCATATCTTTCTCAATTCATCTACCTTCATTCATGAATAGGAATCATACATTATATTTAGATATATTTAGAATACCAAGAAATTACATAAAAAAAAAATACCAATCATTTTTTATTAAATATTCAAAACATAGTTCAAAAATGCAAACCAAAATAATAAACAATCAAAGAAATCCATGGAGTTCAACAAAAAGGAACTAATCTTCTTCTTCTTCTTTTTCTTAACTATTAAATTATAAGATAATCAACCTTTTTTTATATAACTATTTCGGCCCTCCAAAATTGCGGATACTAATTTGGTAAGAATCAATCGAATCGATGCTATAGCATCATCGTTGGCCGGAATAGAAATATCTGCAAGACCTGGGTCACAATTTGTATCGATTAAACAAATCGTCGGAATGCACAAAATGACACATTCTCGAAGAACCATATATTCTTCTTGCTGATCAACGATAATTACAATATCGGGCAATCCCGTCATATATTTGATCCCACCCAGATATGTTTGCAAGGTGGATAACTTTCTCTTCAACATTGCTGCATTTCCTTTTGGGAGACGGGCGAGTTTCCCCATTTTTTGTTCCGCTCTTAAGTCCCTGAACTTCTGAAGTCTTGTTTCTGTAGTAGACCAATTTGTTAACATACCACCAAGCCATTTTTTATTAACATAATGACATCGAGCCCTTATTGCTGCTGATGCTACTAAATCCGCTGCTTTATTTTTGGTGCCAACGATTAAGAAGTTTTTTCCCATACTTGCTGCATCAAAAACTAAATCGCAGGCTTCTGATAAAAAACGAGCAGTTATAGTAAGATTTGTAATATGAATACCTTTACGCTTTGCAGAGATGTAAGGAGCCATTCTAGGATTCCATTTCTTAGTACCATGACCAAAATGAACTCCTGCTTCCATCATCTCTTCCAAATTTATGTTCCAATATCGTCTTCCCATTTTGCCACACTTTATCTTTTTTTTTTTTTTTAGAGAGATTCAGTAACCTGTGAAATAAATAATTGTTCCGACGGAACCTTATACCAGGATTGACCATTGATCTACGACCAAAATCATGAATTTATTTTCATTCTTTATTTTTCGTTGATTACCAAATCCATAATGGGACCAGAGAATTCAAGTAAAAAGAATGAACCTCTTGTTAGGAATTACTAAATAATGTATCATGTAAATGATTGGTCTGATGTCCCATGGAAATAGTTCGGGACGCAAGAACAAAAAAAATTCTCAAAATTCTCTATAGTGTAACAAAATATCTCTCATCTCCAATTCGAATAGATTCTTCCTTTTTATTTTCAAATGAATGTTTTTATCTTGCTTTGAACGATGTACTAATTTTTTGAATCCAGTACCAACCGGTATAATCCCCCCCAGAACAACGTTCTCTTTCAGCCCTTTCAACCAATCAATACGACCTCGTAGAGCAGCTTTTGCTAAAACTCGAGCAGTTTCTTGAAAACTCGCTTCGGATATGAAACTTTGAGTATTCAGAGATGACTTCGTTATTCCCAATAAGATTGCCCGATAACAGATCGCTTCGTCCAAAACACGCCCTGCTCGCTCTGCTCGCAACAATCCAATCAGTTCCCTAGGTGAAAACACATTAGACATTCCATCTTCTGAAACCAACACTTTTGATGTTACTTGACGTACAATAATCTCTATATGTCTATTATGGATCTGTACCCCCTGGGATCGATAAACCTTTTGGATCTTATTAACCAAAGAGATACGACTTTGTGCTATGGTTAGTTCAGCTCCAATCAAGAATCCCCAGGGTATCCCAAGAAGCCTTCGGCTATGTTCGTCCCAACCTTCAACTCTCTTTTTGAGGTTCATCGATATTGAATCAATTGAACGAACTTCTAAGATTTGTTCCACTTTTGGAAGACCTTGCGTGATATCGCCGGATCTCGATTTTTCATATATAAATGTAATTAATGTATCTCTTTCATAAAAAGTTTTCCCATAATGGCCATGAACAGTTGCTCCCGGAGTGACCAAATAGGGCTTAGCTGATCTTATAACTAAAGAGTCAACATGAACAATGAAAATTTTACCAGATTTTTTTATGCGTGATCCGTATTTCAATAGACATAAATTTTCACAAAGAAATAGGCCAAGGCTAATTATTGTCCATGCCTCTTCACAATAATCGTGATGGAGAAAACACCAATTAAAATGGAATAAATTCCAAATGATGTTACTACACGGATCGGGATTATAAATCCTACTATTTTCATCTAGGAAACAGTATTGAAATTGAAGTACTTGGAAAGTCTGTTGAAAATTGTCAAGTAACAAATAGTTCTTTAAAAAGATTTGATTATAAGTTATTAAATAGTAAGATAAACAAGGATTCGCTATTTTAAATACAGTAGTACCTAAGGGACCCAACAAATCCCTAATTGGATTCATGGGATCCAATTCTTTTGTCGCATTATTATATCTCGAAGTATTAAAGGGGCCAATTCGAGAACAATTGGATGATGACAAAATTCGGAAAGATTGGCATTCCTTATTTCGATTCAACAACGTACCAAGAGTTCCCTGATGTTGGGGAAATGATTGAGTCTTTGCCTTGGAATTAAAAGGATTTATATTGGTACGATCTAATCCAATATTGTAAATCAATCCTGAACTTGACGTATCATACTTTTTTACGGTATAAGAAATAGTGGACTTTACTAACTCAATTCTGATGAAATCACGAAGCAGATCATTTGCCCTTATTTCAACAAAGGAAGCATGAACCTCTTCTTTTATAAAACCCCTTTTTTCTTGGTCCCAATTCAATACTAAGCAAGCCCGAACTAATTGAATACTTGTGTGAGAAATTCCTCGAATTGACTTGCTATTTCCATAAAGTATATAATTGACAATTCGAAGTTGTACATTATCCTTTTCCTGCAAGAGATCCTGAGGAAAAAGTGTTGCTAAATTTATCCCATCGGATATTTCATATGGGACTACGGACCGAACCAAAACAAAATACTTTTTTTTTATAGGTGTGATCCGTTGAACATAGATCCAATTTTTAAATTTTTTTGATCCCTTATAATTTTTATTTTCCATTCCTGGTGGTATCAAAATGCCGCCGTGCCTAGATATTTTATCCGCCTCTCCAGGAAAATGAATATCTCCAGAAAAAATTTTCAGTTCAATACTCCTTTTTTTTCTCTCCACTCGGACTAATCCATCTACTCGGCTTCTTGTATTTATATTTAAAGCAAGTCGTGTATCTACTCCAACGATACTATTGTTTCGGACCATTATGGGCGAAGATACGGGGAAGATATGCACTTCCTCGGGAATGAAAAAAAAAAGATCTACTCTCATTTGCATTTGGTATTTCGGACTAAATTCTTTTGCTCCTCGATACTCAATCAAATCCTCTTTTTTTACGATTGAATCTACTTCGACAATCCCATATTTAGTAATTCCCGAACTGCTTCTTCTATATCGCGGATCATCAAAATAAGCAAGAATACTATTTTTACGTAAAATACCATTTATAGGTATTTTAATAGAAATACAAAAAGATGGTATTAGTTTCTTTTCTCGTTCTTGATCATATTGTAAGGGAATCACGAATCTATTTCTTCGCTTTTTCGCCAAGGAATCATCGGAATTCTCTTGACAAATAGAGGGATCTATGAGATTCCAATGACCATTGGATATGATTCGATAAGGTTTTGAATACTCAAAAATTTGCCCATCCTTTTTACTTTTACCAAAAAATTTATGTCTTACTTGATCATTAGTCAAATCAAAGATATTTCTTTCTTCGACAGAAAAAGAATTAGAATTCATTTGATCTTGATCCTTGTGGAGTGAAAAAGACACTATACTGGATCTGCATAGACCTCCTGCTAATATCCATAAATGACTTGTTTTTGGTACTAGATGAACATTACTATACGGATATTCGGGCGCATGATGCACATCAGTACTCCAGTGCATTTCTCCTTCTGACTCAGAATAAATATGTTTTAGAACCCTCTCCTTAAAACGAAAAGTGGACGTTCCGGCACGAATCTCGGCAATCACTTGTTCCGATTCTACATATTGATCATTTTGAACTAAAATCAAACTTTTTGTTGGAATATTAACATTATGTATAATATCTCGACTCTCAATAGTTACATACAAATCTATAAAACATAGAAAAGCAGGATGCCCATGACGGGTACGTGTGGGATGAACCAAATACTCATCAAATTTTATTTTTCCATTAGAGGGAGCTCGTACATGTTCGCCAGTACCACCTGTGAATACTCCGCCCGTATGAAAAGTTCTTAATGTGAGTTGAGTCCCCGGTTCCCCAATTGATTGACCCGCAATAATGCCTACGGCTTCTCCCAACTCAACCAGATCACCATGAGTAGGGCTACGGCCATAACATAATTGGCAGATCCAAGAAGTACTCCTGCAATTAAAAGGGGTTCGAATATATATTGGGTGTGCTCGAAAGGTTATAAATCGATTGACAAGTCCAATTCCAATATCCTTATTTCGAGTGGCAATACATCGTAGACCAATATATATATCGTCTGCTAATACACGACCAATTAGTGTTTGAACAAAAATTTTTTCCGTCATACCATTTTTGGGACTCACGTAAATACCTCGTATAGTACCACAATCCGTTCTACGTACAAGAATGT